GGATGGAGAAAATACCAATTCAAATTGAAAATAATGTTACTGCATGGATCGGGGTTATAAATTTTCTCATTTTCATCGATTAAATAATATTTCAATTTAATTACTTGAAAAGTCTGTTTTAAATTGTCAAGTTGCAAATAGTTATTTACCAAGATCTGATTCTGAGTTATTAAATGGTAAAATGAAAAAACATTCGCAATTAGAATTAGAGGGGCTGTTCCTAAAGGCCCCAGCGAATTCTTAATTGGAATTACAGGATTTTTTGTAATTTGAATTGATTCTTTTATCACATTGTGTATCACATTGTGATTGTGATATTTTACATCGTTGAATGGACCCATTCGAAAACAATTGGATGATGACAAAATTATCAACGATTGAAATCCCGCATTTCTATTCAACAACGTATGAATAGTTCTTTGATTTTGATTAAGGGGTTGTTGAATTCTTGCCTTGGAATAAATCGAAGAAAACGGATTGATTTTGGTGCAATCTGATCCATTATCCGAGAGCAATCCTGAGCCCGAAGGATCATTCCTTTTTCCGATATATGAAAAAGTGGATTTCAGCAAGTCGATTCTTAGTAAATGTCGAATCAAACCATTTACCCTTATTTCAACAAAGGAAGCACGGGCTTCTTGACTAGAAGAACTTTTTTTGTCTTGGTCCCAATTCAATACTAAACAAGTCCGAACTAATTGAATATTTGTATCAGAAATTCCTCGAATTGGTTTACCATTTCCATAAAGGATATAATTGACAACTCGAAGTTTCACATTATCCCTTTCCTGCAACAGATCCGGGGGGAAAAGTGTTCCTAAAGTTATACCGTCCGTTATTTCATATGTGACGACAGGACGAACCAAAACAAAATACTTTTTCTTACTAGGTGTGATCCGTTGAACATAGATCCAATTTTCCCATTTTTTAGATTCCTTAGAATTTTGTTTTCCTGTTCCTAGTGGTATCAAAACGCCGCTATGTCGGGATATCTTATCTGTCTCTCCAGGAAAATGGATATCTCCAGAAAAGATTTTAAGTTCAATTCTTTTTTTTTTTCTCTCCACTCGGACCAACCCGGCTACTCGGCTTCTTATATTTAAAGTAATTTGTGTATCTACCCCAATGATACTATTGTTCCGTACCATTATGGAAGAAGATCCGGGTAATATATGCACTTCCTCGGGAATGAAAAAAAAACGATCTACTTTCATTTGGTATTTTGGACTAAACTCCTTGCCTCCTCGATACTCAATGAAATCCTCTTTTTTTACGATTGAATTCATTTCTAGAGTCCCATATTTAGTAATGCCCGAACTCTTTCTTCTGTACCGAGGATCGTCCAAATAAGCAAGAATACTATTTCTACGGAAAATGCCATTGATGGGGATTTCAATCGAGATATCTGAAGGGGGCATTAGTTCGTTCTCGCGTTCTTGAATCGATTGGAGTGGGATGATGAATCTATTTCTTCGCCTCTTTGAGAATAAATCAAAATTCTGGTAGAGAACGGTCGGATCTACGAGATTACAACGACCAGTACATATAATTCGACTAAGGTCTGAATAATCAGGAATCCTATCTTCTTTTTTACCCGAAAAATCTGAAGTAAATAATTTTTCTCTCGACTGATCATTCGTTCCTGAAAGGTTAGAACTCTTGACAGAACGAGAATGCGCACTCATTTGATCTTGATCCTTATGGATCGAAAGTGAAACTAGACTGGATCCGCGTGGCTCTCCTAATAATATCCATAAATGACTTGTTTTTGGTAATAGATGAACACTGCCGTATGTAAATTCGGGTGCATGATATACATCGGTGCTCCAGTGCATTTCTCCGTCTGAGTCAGAATAAATATGTTTTCGAATCTTCTCTTTAAAATTCAAAGTGGATGTTCCTGCACGAATCTCGGCAATCACTTGTTCTGATTCTACATATTGATCGTTTTGAACTAAAAGAAAACTTTGGGGTGGAATATTTACATTATGTCGAATATCTTCACTCTCAATAATTACATACAAGTTTATAGAACAGAGAAGGGCGGGATGTCCGTGGCGTGTACGTGTCGGATGAACCAAATCCTCATTGAATTTTATTTTTCCATTAGAAGGGGCTCGCACGTGTTCTGCAGTACCCCCTGTGAATACTCCACCGGTATGAAAAGTTCTTAATGTTAATTGAGTGCCCGGTTCTCCAATCGATTGGCCTGCAATAATACCTACAGCTTCTCCCAATTCAACCAGGTCGCCATGAGTAGCACTCCTGCCATAACATAATCGACAGATCCAAGATGCACTCCTACAAGTAAAGGGAGTTCGAATAGCTATTGGTTGTGCTCGAAAGGTTATGAATCGATTTACAAGTCCAATCCCAATGTCTTGATTTCTAGTGGCAATACAGCGTGTGCCCATATATATATCATCGGCTAATACACGACCAATTAATGTTTGGATAAAAATCCTTTCTGGCATCATACCATTCCGAGGACTCACAGAAA